TAATAACCAACTCATCACTTCGTATTATCTGGATCTAAAGAACCAGTCAAGATATGATAAATCAGTCATATCTTTGTAGCAACTGAATGCATAAACTTTAATTAGAAGTTGTAAAACAAAATGAAAGAAGTAAAGGTGTGGATAAAGGGAAGGATGAGAGAAAGAGAGAAAAAGAATATGAATGATATAGAATTCCAATATGTAAGGTCTACGAGTCATCTCATAAAAGACAGTGTAATAAAGCATCAATACTAATTGATTCATCCATATCCATAATTAAATATTAAATGAATCAAGAAAAAAATAAAGAGCTTGGAGCCAATAAAGACTAAGAAGATTGACTCAGGAACAAATTGGATTATGAGCTCCATTGTAGAATTCGGACCTAACCATTAAGTACGAAGCGATGGGAACGATGGAACCTGTGCATGCAAAAGATTTTATTGAAAAAATGAATCTTAATGATTCACTAGTCGGGATGGCGAAATGAACCGGAGATCAATTCATCTATTGGGAGAAGTTACGAACGAGCCCTACAAATGAAATAGAGATTGAAAGAGTAAATATTCGCCCGCGAAAACTTTTTTTTTTAGTTGCTAAACTTGGATAAAGGACAAAACTAAATAAAGATTTTTTAGAACGTTCTAAAAAAAAAACTATTTTTTACAAAAAAATGAATCATTTCAATTAAATGTTTTTAATCCTTTTTTCGTGAGGAGCTGGATGAGAAGAAACTCTCACGTCCGGTTCTGTAGTAGAGATGGAATTGTGAAACAACCATCAACTATAACCCCAAAAGAACTAGATTCCGTAAACAACATAGAGGAAGAATGAAGGGAATATCTTATCGAGGTAATCATATTTGTTTCGGTAAATATGCTCTTCAGGCACTTGAACCTGCTTGGATCACATCTAGACAAATCGAAGCAGGTCGACGAGCAATGACACGAAATGCACGCCGTGGTGGAAAAATATGGGTCCGTATATTTCCAGACAAACCAGTTACAGTAAGACCCGCTGAAACACGTATGGGTTCGGGAAAGGGATCCCCTGAATATTGGGTAGCTGTTGTTAAACCAGGTCGAATACTATACGAAATGGGTGGAGTAACCGAAAATATAGCTAGAAGGGCTATTTCAATAGCAGCATCCAAAATGCCTATACGAACTCAATTCATTATTTCGGGATAAAAATGTAGAACCAACAGAAATGAATCTTAGGGATGAAAGTTTCTTTTTTTGGACAAAAAATATTCCTTTTTTTCTTCATCCTTTGCATTGGAAGAATAGACTAAAAAATTGATATGATTCAACCTCAGACCCATTTAAATGTAGCAGATAACAGCGGGGCTCGAGAATTGATGTGTATTCGAATCATAGGAGCCAGCAATCGTCGATATGCTCATATTGGTGACGTTATTGTTGCTGTGATCAAAGAAGCAGTACCAAATATGCCCCTAGAAAAATCAGAAGTAGTCAGAGCTGTAATTGTTCGTACCTGTAAAGAACTTAAACGTGACAGCGGTATGATAATACGATATGATGACAATGCTGCAGTTGTGATTGATCAAGAAGGAAATCCAAAAGGAACTCGAATTTTTGGTGCAATCCCCCGGGAATTGAGACAATTCCATTTTACTAAAATCGTTTCATTAGCTCCCGAGATATTATAAAATGAGATCACTGATATGTTTATAGTGGGGTATTTGAAAGAAATAGATTAAGAACTAGATTAATTAGTAGATTGTGTCTCACGCATATACCTTTAATAATTCATATTCATAAAACAAATAAGTAAAAAAAAAGAAAAACATGTTGATTATATCAAATTTGGGGGCTAGTTCACCATGGGTAGGGACACTATTGCTGAGATAATAACCGCTATACGAAATGCTGATATGGATAGAAAAAGAGTGGTTCGCATCGCATCTACTAATATTACCGAAAATATTGTGAAAATACTTTTCCGAGAGGGTTTTATTGAAAACGTTAGAAAACATCGAGAAAAAAACAAATCTTTTTTGGTTTTAAACCTGCGGCATAGAAGGAATAGGAAAAGACCCTATAGAAATTTTTTAAATTTAAAACGAATCAGTCGACCCGGTCTACGAATCTATTCTAACTCTCAACGAATTCCTAGAATTTTAGGTGGGATGGGGATTGTAATTCTTTCTACTTCTCGAGGTATAATGACAGACCGAGAGGCTCGACTCGAAGGAATCGGCGGAGAAATTTTATGTTATATATGGTAATCCTTTTAATATCCAAATTGGATCCGAAACTTATTCCTATTTCTAAAAAAACGAAAAGGGGCGAGTTGTCTAATATCATTCCTCCCCCATTAGTTGATACTTCAAGGAGGCTTTACCTGGAATGAAAGAACAAAAATGGATTCATGAAGGTTTAATTACTGAATCGCTTCCCAATGGTATGTTCCGGGTTCGCTTAGATAATGAAGATCTGATTCTGGGTTATGTTTCAGGAAAGATCCGGCGTAGTTT